CTACACAAGCAAATTGTTGATAAAACTCCAAAATGGCATTTTCTTTTGACCCAATTTTTTTTTTCTCTTTATCATTCAGGAAAGACAAGAGAATTTCAGGATAGCAAACATTCTCTAAAATTTCTCTTAGATTCAAACCCATAGCTGATGATAGAACTAGAATAGATATTTTCTGTTTCCTACTCACACGAGCCCATATCCTTGCTTTTCGATCAATCTCTAATTCTAATCTTCCTCCCCAATCTGATATTATGGTCCCGGTATAGACCGAAATTCCGTTATGGTCCAATTCTGACCGGTAATAGATACCGGGACTTTGCAATATTTGATTGATCACAATTCTGTATATTCCATTTACTATAGAAGTTCCCAGGGAATTCATTAAAGGAATGTTTCCAATAAAAAGAGTTTGTTCTTGCATATCCCTACTGGTTTTCCAAATTAATCCCGCGGATACATATAATTCAGAAGAATATGTGAGTGATTCATATACAGCATCTCTTTCTTTTATCAAAGGTTCTACCAATTGATATGTTTCCACAAATAATTGAAATTCAATTTCTTGATCTGTATCTTCAATCTTTGGAAACTTATAAAGTTCTTCTGTTAAGCCCTGATCAATGAATCTACAAAATCCTTCAAATTGTATCTGATTAAAACCAGGTACTGTAGACATTCCCTCATTTCCATCCCCGAGCATTTTGAATTTCCCTTTTCTCGAAAAAATTCCATTATTGACCCATTCTTCATCAAATCATATGGATTGATTTAGCAATGATGGAATTTCTATTTTGTTTACTGAATCACATGAAATTTGACCCACCCCATATATGGAATGTATGAAATGCATATGAACGGAGGAATAAAGACAATTTTATATTCAAATTGGAATTTGTAACAGATACAAAATCGAAAGGAATTAATAAATGTCACTTAGACTTATGGAGTTTTGGATAGAATATTAAAAAAAAGTGATTCCATTTCTACCATTATTATGATATTACATATTCGAATCCGATTGGGTACCAGAAAAATAAATGGATTCGGTATTTAATCTGTTCGATGATATAAAGACATTATAATCATCAAAAATATAGAGTTGATCTTTTTGAGCACTTAACTTTTTCATGGATTCTATTGTTCAACAAATGATTCGCATAAAAGAGAGATACTTTTACCTTTTTTAGTAGAATACGATCGAAGGGCGTAATAGAGTAATAAAGTTTGTATTTATTAACCATGTGTAGATAGCTATCTATGTTTCCTCCTTTATTGAAGTTCTATTCGGGACAGCGCGTGCTATGCTATATCAAAATTTCCATTTTCTATTCCATTCCATCTATTGAATGAAAAATTGAAGCACTACAATTTACTGATAATTCTCTATAGGCATCATATATAGATAGGATATCCAATTAAATATTTGTATAACAATTTATGTTCTGGGGTTTACATATACTTCTATTTGATGTTATAATAGAAATTGGGAAGGATTTTTTTATGGAAAAGAATCAATACTGATTAGTTATATATCAATTTGGATTGTCTTATATCATTAGGATTAAGAAAAGACAATTTTGGATTCAAATCCAAGAATCGTTCATGAATTTACAGTCACATTTAATAGTTAATGGTTCCAATTTGTCCTAAATTTTGGCTTTTGTGACTGAAAAACCACATTTGGTTTTTCAATTTTTCAATATTAATATAAAAAAGAGAGGGAAAATTTGTAAATATTTAGGTTTTGAGATACTATACATACAACCGAAGGGATGGATCCAATCCAAAAAACGAAGGATTTTTTTCTTTTCGGGCAAGGGTTCAATTTAAGAAAACGGGATTCAAGATGCAAGTCCAATAAAAAAGAAGTTTAGGAATTCCCCACCCGACGCAAACAAAGGGAGACTTTTTTTCATCTATTTTATTTTGTAGGAGATCATACATTTTGGCGGCATGGCCGAGCGGTAAGGCGGGGGACTGCAAATCCTTTTTCCCCAGTTCAAATCCGGGTGTCGCCTGATCAAGAAAAAACTCGAAATCTCTTATTTCGTTTTGCTAATATAACTCGCTGAATTTTTCCCCAGCAGAAGCAAACAAAGTAAAAGGACTCTTGAGACTTGCTTGCTTGGTTCTAAACATCTGGAAGTTTGACTCTCGAAAGCTAAAGTGCTCTAAATCCTTGCCTCTAGGATTCAAGGACAGATTATAGTGGTGGAAGGTCTCTCATATAAAGATGTATTGATTCCCTTCCACTACTAATGTAGTGTTTAATTACCGGGTCCTGAATTAGATTGGATAGCCCGACGGAAAATCGAATTAGTGGTTGTGGAAAGGGCTGAAGATACTTTCTATACAGACTCAGGAGAGTCTCTAAGTTCTCGGTATCCAATAACAATTCGATGGAAAATTGGCTTTCTAAAATTGAAATGAAAAAGAAATTCTTTCTTTTCAATAAACCCTAGTCAAGAATGGAATAGGTGGTCCTCCGATTGTTTCACAG